GTCAGAGCTTTTGCACCTCGGCATAGGCTTAGAAAGAGAGGAGAGATAGGCTTAGCGCCTACACCAATCTATCTGTTCTATTTGTAAGAGTTCGATCTGTCTTCCTGAGATGAGAATTTGTTTTGAAAGAGTGGGTTCTTTGGCGCTAAGCCTTTACCTTGAGTCTTCCCCTTGAATGTCAGGTTGCCCGCTTATAGTCAAACTTATAGAATGAAGCTACGCCCCTTTTACGAATGAATGGGCATTCATCCCTACTTTTTTCATACGCACCCGCAGCTAAGCCGCCTTATAAAGGACTTTCTGCCTGGCCTTACCCGAGCGCAGAACGGAAAAAAGCTAGTATGATCCTGGAGTCTTTTATTAAAGGCACTCACTTTTGAATTGCTGATCGATCACCCTTGGACTGTTTTTCTTTAGTGAAAACTCCTTCTGAATGGCGAAGGACGCTTAAAACTTCAACCTATATGCGTCATACGTATGGTATCCCGGGTGGCGAGGGCTCCCTTTATTCTTTACGAAAAGACTTCCTCTTCTGCTTATCTTGCAGCTGATGCCGATAAACGTCCCACGGCTTCTTAGATAGTGTTCATCAACTTCAGCCCCTGGGTCTTCGTCCTTTGATATTGAGTCTATCTTGGATTCAGGCGGTTAGGCGCGTGGATCGATCGAGCACACTGCTTCTGAGCAGAATGAGTCATCTGTCCGTTGGGAGCCTCAAGATCTCCGTTGATTACACCGCAAACTCTTCAATTGCATAAGGGCGCGAGGTGGACTTCTTGACAAGGGAAAAAGGGATTTCGGACGAGAAAGATTGGGAACTGGAAAGGAGCTTATGACATACTTGCTACGTGTTCCACATCTCTTTCCTCAACATGCTTGGGAAAGGGAAAGCTCATTCTCACATCTCGGGGTAAGAGACTAGGCTAGGAATAGGGTACAGAGGCTAGGACAGAAGAGTTCTTTTTCTTTCCGCAGGTAAATAAATAAGGTATTTTCTCAAAGCATCTTCCTCTTTCAACGAGAGAGCGGGGGTAGGCCGAAAGAAAGGAGTCGGGAAGCGGCATTACGTTGAAGGATGTCGAAGGTGGTTGAAGGCACATTCCTTATTCTCTCTTTCTTTGAATTACTCGATCTTATTTACTATTCAAATAACTCTTTTCTTTATCCGTTCGAGAAAGCTCATTCGGGATGCTTTGATCCTTCTTTCATTCTTTAGAGGGGAGTCATGGAACAAGCATAACATATTTCCATTCGTGGACTTGGAAAGGGGGTCAACGTGCATGTCATATACGATGGAATGAGATAGATCCCATTCTAACTCCCACCTGGCTGCTCAATATCAACCATTAGAGGTGAGGAAGATTTCTCAAACTCCCCAAGGGGATAGGAACGTACTAAATCAACAGGCAGGCAGACAGGACTTTAGCGAACGAGCAATCTCCAATTCCCGCTAATCACTCTACTCCTCCTGCGAACCATTGATGAGCCAGCCGAGCTTTGAGAGGGTGCACGAGTGAGAGACAAGAGGGGTCTTCTTGTCTCTCCACTGTATAGCACAAAGGGGTCTACTCTATGGCGCTACGAGGTAAATAAATCCATTCTATGGGCAAAGATCTAGCTTAATTATTTGGAACATTGGATATTGTCGGGACCCCGTCGTGGTATCAGGATCCTTAACCCTACGCCTCCTGCTGTCCCTGCCTCCAGGAACTCCTGCACCGTTCTGCGCCTTTTTGAATGAAGCGCCTAGCTTTGACGCTTTCTTCTTACCCACGCGAGATTGTTATATGAATCAATGAAAGTAGATGCCAGTTCCATTGCTTTGCCCCTTTCTATTCTGTTACGCTCATCTACCTCAGGTCGAGCGGGCGAACTTCTGGGATGTCGTTGGCATTGGCAAAGGACAAGGATTTTAGAATAGATCTAGCTCCTTCCTCGGTTGGGCCTTTTCGCCTCTCTCCGGGTCGGTGGTTGAGCGACTTGAAGCTTCTTCTGCTGAAACTGCTAATGTGGCTGACCTAGATGTGGCATCTTTTGCCGCCCATTAACCTAATGAATCTGTTTGGGACGCTTAGGCCTCTCCTTCTCCTGAAATGAAATCGGCCGGAACATAAAGATCTTAAAATTGCATATCTAAGGCCTCCGACATGATAGACTCTTCCCCCGTGAGATGCCTCCCTTATTCCTCTTTCAATAAGAGGAGATTTCTTTCTAGACTGGTTCTTATCCCAAGTCTCTAATACCGTACCGTAGGCACTAAACTGCATTATTGGGCTTGTCTTCATTGGCATCACGCTACGCCCCTTAAGATGGCTTGATGTTAACTGTCCTAACTTTCCTATCCTGGGCGCTTTGATATGCGTCTTCATTCACCTACCTTCGGAGAACAAGCTAGACCCCCAATTGTCAATGAGATTACTCTTAGGATGGAATTCCACACGATTATTAAAGAGATACGCGGAATCGATAATAAATTCTCGCCTCATCCTCATTTCACTGG